ATGCGATGACTATTCTCTACAAACCATAAAGACATTGGAACTTTATATTTTATCTTTGGAATTTGGGCCGGTTTACTAGGAACTTCACTAAGATTAATAATTCGTACAGAGCTTGGGCAACCAGGTTCACTACTAAATGATGATCAACTATACAATGTTGTAGTTACTGCTCATGGATTCATTATAATTTTTTTTCTAGTTATACCAATTATAATTGGAGGATTTGGTAATTGATTAGTTCCTTTAATACTAGGAGCCCCTGATATAGCTTTCCCCCGTATAAATAATATAAGATTTTGACTACTCCCACCTTCTTTAACCTTATTACTCACTTCTTCTGCTGTAGAAAGAGGAGCAGGAACAGGATGAACAGTRTACCCTCCTTTATCTAGAAACTTATCACATGCAGGACCTTCAGTAGATCTTGCTATTTTTTCGCTCCATTTAGCAGGAGTATCTTCAATTTTAGGAGCAATTAATTTTATTACAACAATTCTAAATATACGTTGAGAAGGGCTTCAAATAGAACGAGTACCCCTTTTTGCATGATCTGTGTTTATTACAGCTATTCTTTTACTATTATCTTTACCAGTTCTGGCAGGAGCAATTACAATATTACTTACAGACCGTAATTTTAATACTACTTTTTTTGACCCTAGAGGAGGGGGTGATCCTATTCTATATCAACATTTATTCTGATTTTTTGGTCACCCAGAAGTTTATATTTTAATTTTACCAGCTTTTGGTATTATTTCCCACATTGTTTCTCACCACTCATTTAAAAAAGAAATTTTTGGTACTTTAGGTATAATTTACGCAATACTATCAATTGGCCTTCTAGGTTTTATTGTTTGAGCCCATCATATATTTACAGTCGGGATAGATGTAGATACTCGAGCATATTTTACATCAGCAACAATAATTATTGCAATCCCTACAGGAATTAAAGTATTTAGCTGATTAGCTACAATTTATGGGTCCCCTATTAAATACAATACCCCTATACTATGAGCCCTAGGATTTATTTTTTTGTTTACAGTAGGGGGTTTAACAGGTATTATTTTATCAAATTCTTCATTAGACATTATACTCCATGATACTTACTATGTTGTAGCCCATTTCCATTATGTATTATCTATAGGAGCAGTATTTGCTCTCTTTGGAGGATTTAACCATTGATATCCTTTAATTACAGGTTTAAGTCTAAATCAACAATGAACTAAAGCTCATTTTATAACTATATTCTTAGGAGTTAACCTAACTTTTTTCCCTCAACACTTTTTAGGTTTAGCAGGTATACCTCGACGATATTCAGACTACCCTGATTGTTACACCAAATGAAATATAGTATCATCTATAGGATCTATAGTTTCCCTTACCAGAGTATTATTTTTCATTTTTATTGTTTGAGAAAGAATAATTTCCCAACGAACAATCATCTGATCTAACCATTTAACCACATCTTTAGAATGAGACAATCGATTACCTACTGATTTCCACAACCTTCCTGAAACAGGAGCTCTTTATATTTAAATATGACCTACTGAGGACAATTAGGATTTCAAGACGCTTGTTCCCCTTTAATAGAACAAATTATTTTCTTCCATGATCACGCTATATTTGCCATTATTATAGTACTTACTATAGTAATATATATATCAATAATTCTTATAACCAATAAATTTTTATGTCTTAATATTACCGAAAGACAAAAAATTGAAACAATTTGAACTATTGCTCCCGGAATAATTCTCCTTTTATTAGCTTTACCCTCCTTACGTTTATTATACCTCCTAGACGAAACTAATAATCCTTTAATTACAGTAAAAACTATAGGACACCAATGGTACTGAAGATATGAATATTCTGATTTTATAGATATTGAATTTGATTCTTACATAATTCCAACCAATGAATTAACATTAGGAAATTTTCGACTTTTAGAAACTGATCATCATTTAATTTTACCTATAAAAACTAACACACGCATTATTATCTCCTCTGCTGATGTCATTCACTCTTGAACTATTCCATCATTAGGAGTTAAAGTAGATGCCATCCCAGGACGTCTAAACCAATTAATAGTATACCCAAGACGCCCAGGCCTTTTTTATGGTCAATGCTCAGAAATCTGTGGAGCTAATCACTCATTTATACCTATTACACTTGAAGTAGTTAATATATCTCATTTCATTAAATGATTGAATCTAATAAATAATTAAGAGAAGTTAGTTAAAATATAACATAAAATTGTCAATTTTAAATTACTATTACTTATAGTACTACTCATATGCCTCAATTATCTCCTATCAATTGATTATCTTTATTTATCATATTTTGATCTATTATAATTATAAACTCATCTATTATATGATGAAATACTAATAACTTATATGTAATTAATAAAACACCTAAAACCACAACAAACATTAAATACTCGTGATAGTATGATAGTAGACATCTTTTCTTCATTTGATGACCACAACTCTACACTTCTCTCAGCTCATTTTATATCTTGAACACTATCCTTATGATCCTTATTTTTTATTAATTCTTCCTACTGAATCAACTCATCAAATATAATAAATATTATAAATTTACCAAAACAAGCTATCAATATCCAAACTACACGATCTTTTAGTATAAACCTAGGAGGCTTCAGGTTATTAATTTCCTCTTTATTTATTACCATTATTAATTTTAATATATTAGGACTAATACCTTATGTATTTAGTACTACAAGTCACCTGGCCATAACCTTTACCCTAGCATTACCTCTATGGTTATCTCTAATTATATCATCTTATATAAATAATCCTTACTCAAGACTAGCTTTTATACTTCCTCTAGGTACCCCAAGTTTTCTTATCCCTTTCCTCCCAATCATTGAAACTTTAAGAATTATAGTACGACCTATTACTTTAGCAATTCGACTTGCAGCAAATATTAGTGCAGGACATATTATTTTAACTCTAATTGGGGACTACATAACAATCTCAATCTTATCAAGAAGATATATAGTCTCAATAATAGTAGCTATACTTCAAATTGGATATTTTATCTTCGAAATTGGTATTGGAATTATCCAAGGATATATTTTTTCTCTACTAATTACTTTATATACAGATGACCATCAATAGATATAATCTTTTTATAACAATATTATACTCAAAGATATATCTACCACCCTAACACCTTCAACGTTATGCTCTAATTTAAGCTATTTAAGTACCAAAATATTACAATTCAAAACTAATTAACTAATATAATTATTTTCTCAATGTAAGTGAGACACATTACTTTATGCTAAATTTTGTAATTCAATCCAGGAGCAGCTTCCACTACCCCTACTATGTTACGACTTATCTTATTTTCCAACAAGAGCGACGGGCGATATGTACGCGCTATAAAACCCAATTCATAAAAACCCACTATTTATATATTTTTATTACTACCAAGTCCAACTTCATACACCAATTACATAATATAATCCGATTAAAAATTATAAACTGTAGCTCATTTTATAAACCTTTTTTATTAGCTGCATTTTGACTTGACATCATAACCAAATCATTATTAAGTTTTTTCCAAAATTTTTACAAAATAAACTGACGACAGCAATACACAAACTGTTAATATTCAAAAAAAAGTAAGTATAAATTGAGGATCATCAAATTAATAAACAAACTCCCCTGGAAGGATATATAGCACCGCCAAGCCTTTTAAGTTTCAAACATCACATAAGAAAATTAAATATAATATTCACATTTATACTACTTAAGTAATAAAATTTTTAAAGTAAAGAATAATAGGGTCTCTAATCCTAGTTTATTCAAACCTTACTTTCAAAGAACTTAACTTAGGACAATATAATTAATAGTAACAAATTAAATTTTACCTACAATTATTACCCTCACCAATCCTAACTACATAATATTATTACTTTATTTTACACTATATAAATATAAACTCAAAGTATAGGTATAACCGCAGCTGCTGGCACCAATTTAACCACTCTTAAACACATTAACTATATCAAACTTTCATCCATTGTATAATTATAAATACTGCGTAGCTATTAAATGTTATAATAATAAATTACTAATAACCTGTACCATTACTTATATAAATATTAAACCTAATAAATTAATAAATACATCTAAACAAAACGTTTTTAAAAACCTAACATATATAAACTTAGCAATAATTTATATAATAACCAAAGCCAAATTAACTAATAAAGAAATATATCAAACATTTATTTTCGGGGTATGAACCCAACAGCTTATCTTAGCTTACTTTACTTAAATCTTAACACACTTAATTGTATCTCAAAGTTTGCAACTTTATATTTTATATAAACTATAAGATCTTAACATTAAACTTAATATTTACAAAAAAAGGTATAGAACCTTTACTTTAAAATCCAAAAATTTACGTGCCTTTACACTACAATGTACTTACTTACTTATTTAAGACATTTTAATTTTACACTTTAAGTATATATATATAATAAACATTATTAAATTTATATATTGTTTATTATACATTACTCGAAATATATTATTTTTATACTCTCTAACTCTATTGCGCCGTGTATATAATTTACTCTAAACATCCTTTTAGCATATAACATTAGGTCTAGATTAACTGAGGTCCATAAAAAACACATAGAAAGAGACTACATTTGAAATTAAGAACACAACACTCTTTATAAAATAATAATTAATTATTATAAACATTAATAAAATTAAATGTGATAAATTATTAATTTTTATATTTTAAATAAGTAGTATTTAATATTTTATTTTATAATAGAATATATATATATATACATATATTATAACAGTTCTAAATTTATTTTTCTACAGTAAAAAAAAGCTCCTCTAACCCCCCCATTTTAATTTACACTTTTATAAAAGCAAATTTACCCAATGAGCCAACTAAGCTATATAGCTTTTTTCTAAATAAACCAAAACTTCGTTTTATAAAAACGAAAAATTCAAATTAATATATTAATAAATAACATTCATATGACTCGAAATCCTTTTCACTTAGTAGAATTTAGCCCTTGACCTCTCACAGGATCTTTAGGGGCTATATTTCTAACCGTAGGTATAACTTCTTGATTCCATAATCATGGCGTAATTACAATATCTCTAGGTTTATTTTTAATTATAATAACAATATTCCAATGATGACGAGATATTATCCGAGAAAGAACTTTTCAAGGATTTCATACTCTAAAAGTATCTCTTRGGATACGAATAGGAATAATTTTATTTATTACATCAGAGGTCTGTTTTTTCTTCGCATTTTTTTGAGCCTATTTTCATAGTAGTTTAGCCCCTAATACAGAACTAGGAGCCTGTTGACCTCCTATCCACATTCACCCTCTAAACCCTTTTCAAGTTCCACTTCTAAATACAGCAATCTTACTAGCTTCAGGAGTTTCTGTAACTTGAGCCCACCACGCAATCATAAGAGGAAATCATAAAGAATCTACACAATCAATAATTCTTACAATCATTCTTGGATTTTATTTTACAGTATTACAAGCACAAGAATACATAGAAACCTCATTTTCTATTTCAGATAGAGTCTATGGTTCAACTTTTTTTGTAGCTACAGGATTTCATGGATTACATGTAATTATTGGATCCTTATTCTTACTTACATGCCTTTTACGTATTATATCCCACCATTTCTCAACAAATCACCACTTTGGTTTTGAAGCAGCAGCATGATATTGACATTTTGTAGATGTAGTATGACTAATTCTATACACCTGTATCTACTGATGAGGTTCTTAATATATTATTAAGTGGCCGACTTACAAGCACTAGACTTTTAATCTAGATTATGATTATATTTTAATCCTTAATAATTTAAGATAAGAAATGATGTATCATTTATGATTTCGGCTCATACCTAGGTGCCAATAACACCCTTATCTAAAATACAAATTATGTAATTAAAGGTAATTAGGATATAAAATAAAGCTGCTAACTTTATTTTGAGCAACTCGAATTGTTCTACCTTTTATGAACAATAAATTTTTTCCTTCTAACTTTTTATTTATTATAATTATATTTATAGGCACTATGCTATCTCTATCCTCCTCCCATTGAGTAACAATATGAATAGGTTTAGAACTTAATTTAATAGGATTTTTACCCTTAATAAATATTAAAGGAAAAATACTAGAAGCTGAAGCTTCTATAAAATATTTTATTATTCAAAGAATAAGATCTAGCCTTCTTATTATATCCACCATCATTATATATAATATAAACCTATCCTGATATTCAATATTTAATAATAATATAATCAGAAATATAATTTTATTATCTCTAATTTTAAAACTAGGAGGGGCTCCTCTACATTTTTGATTACCTAGAATTGCTAAACAAATACCTTGAATAATTTTATTTTTAATACTAACATGACAAAAACTAGCTCCGTTAGTTATAATTAGTTTAACTAACTCCAACTTATCCTTAATCTTATTAATATCAATTTTATCTACACTAATTGGCAGAATTATAATACTTAACCAAACTAATATTCAATTAATTATAGCATACTCCTCAATTTCACACCTAGGATGAATACTTTCTATAATTTCTATTAATAGAACACTCAGTTTAATTTATTTTACTAATTATGTTATTATTTCCATCCCTTTAATCATAATTTTAAGAATATCTGTAGGAAACCACCTATTTATGCTAACTAATATAAATAAAATAAATAACCTTATTATTATTTCCCTCATTTTATCTTTAGCCGGGTTACCTCCTCTTTTAGGGTTTATGTCAAAATTAATTATTCTTATCTCATTAATTAAAATAAAAATAATTATATTAACAATATTTCTTTTTTTAGGAACTCTTATTAGATTATTCACCTATCTTAATATATCCTTAATATTAATAATTAAATCATACATAACATTTGAAAAAAATATAAATCAATATACTTATATGCCTCTAATTTCAATAAATATATTAAGAAGATTTATTATTTATCCCCTTATTATTTTAATTACAAAATATGCGATGACTATTCTCTACAAACCATAAAGACATTGGAACTTTATATTTTATCTTTGGAATTTGAGCCGGTTTACTAGGAACTTCACTAAGATTAATAATTCGTACAGAGCTTGGGCAACCAGGTTCACTACTAAATGATGATCAACTATACAATGTTGTAGTTACTGCTCATGGATTCATTATAATTTTTTTTCTAGTTATACCAATTATAATTGGAGGATTTGGTAATTGATTAGTTCCTTTAATACTAGGAGCCCCTGATATAGCTTTCCCCCGTATAAATAATATAAGATTTTGACTACTCCCACCTTCTTTAACCTTATTACTCACTTCTTCTGCTGTAGAAAGAGGAGCAGGAACAGGATGAACAGTRTACCCTCCTTTATCTAGAAACTTATCACATGCAGGACCTTCAGTAGATCTTGCTATTTTTTCGCTCCATTTAGCAGGAGTATCTTCAATTTTAGGAGCAATTAATTTTATTACAACAATTCTAAATATACGTTGAGAAGGGCTTCAAATAGAACGAGTACCCCTTTTTGCATGATCTGTGTTTATTACAGCTATTCTTTTACTATTATCTTTACCAGTTCTGGCAGGAGCAATTACAATATTACTTACAGACCGTAATTTTAATACTACTTTTTTTGACCCTAGAGGAGGGGGTGATCCTATTCTATATCAACATTTATTCTGATTTTTTGGTCACCCAGAAGTTTATATTTTAATTTTACCAGCTTTTGGTATTATTTCCCACATTGTTTCTCACCACTCATTTAAAAAAGAAATTTTTGGTACTTTAGGTATAATTTACGCAATACTATCAATTGGCCTTCTAGGTTTTATTGTTTGAGCCCATCATATATTTACAGTCGGGATAGATGTAGATACTCGAGCATATTTTACATCAGCAACAATAATTATTGCAATCCCTACAGGAATTAAAGTATTTAGCTGATTAGCTACAATTTATGGGTCCCCTATTAAATACAATACCCCTATACTATGAGCCCTAGGATTTATTTTTTTGTTTACAGTAGGGGGTTTAACAGGTATTATTTTATCAAATTCTTCATTAGACATTATACTCCATGATACTTACTATGTTGTAGCCCATTTCCATTATGTATTATCTATAGGAGCAGTATTTGCTCTCTTTGGAGGATTTAACCATTGATATCCTTTAATTACAGGTTTAAGTCTAAATCAACAATGAACTAAAGCTCATTTTATAACTATATTCTTAGGAGTTAACCTAACTTTTTTCCCTCAACACTTTTTAGGTTTAGCAGGTATACCTCGACGATATTCAGACTACCCTGATTGTTACACCAAATGAAATATAGTATCATCTATAGGATCTATAGTTTCCCTTACCAGAGTATTATTTTTCATTTTTATTGTTTGAGAAAGAATAATTTCCCAACGAACAATCATCTGATCTAACCATTTAACCACATCTTTAGAATGAGACAATCGATTACCTACTGATTTCCACAACCTTCCTGAAACAGGAGCTCTTTATATTTAAATATGACCTACTGAGGACAATTAGGATTTCAAGACGCTTGTTCCCCTTTAATAGAACAAATTATTTTCTTCCATGATCACGCTATATTTGCCATTATTATAGTACTTACTATAGTAATATATATATCAATAATTCTTATAACCAATAAATTTTTATGTCTTAATATTACCGAAAGACAAAAAATTGAAACAATTTGAACTATTGCTCCCGGAATAATTCTCCTTTTATTAGCTTTACCCTCCTTACGTTTATTATACCTCCTAGACGAAACTAATAATCCTTTAATTACAGTAAAAACTATAGGACACCAATGGTACTGAAGATATGAATATTCTGATTTTATAGATATTGAATTTGATTCTTACATAATTCCAACCAATGAATTAACATTAGGAAATTTTCGACTTTTAGAAACTGATCATCATTTAATTTTACCTATAAAAACTAACACACGCATTATTATCTCCTCTGCTGATGTCATTCACTCTTGAACTATTCCATCATTAGGAGTTAAAGTAGATGCCATCCCAGGACGTCTAAACCAATTAATAGTATACCCAAGACGCCCAGGCCTTTTTTATGGTCAATGCTCAGAAATCTGTGGAGCTAATCACTCATTTATACCTATTACACTTGAAGTAGTTAATATATCTCATTTCATTAAATGATTGAATCTAATAAATAATTAAGAGAAGTTAGTTAAAATATAACATAAAATTGTCAATTTTAAATTACTATTACTTATAGTACTACTCATATGCCTCAATTATCTCCTATCAATTGATTATCTTTATTTATCATATTTTGATCTATTATAATTATAAACTCATCTATTATATGATGAAATACTAATAACTTATATGTAATTAATAAAACACCTAAAACCACAACAAACATTAAATACTCGTGATAGTTCAACTATTAAACATAATTACTATAAATATAATTTACATGTCAAACCTTCTAGATATATGTATTTCTAAAATATATTATTAAACTAAAAAACAAAAACCACAACCACAAAAATAATTATGTAACAATTAAATAATAATGCTATTCAATGCTCTAATATAAAAAAAATAATCTTATTAACACCAAAAATCCCTTGCCCTCCTATTTTTTCTATTCATCCTATATCAATAATTTTTAAACCTTTATTAGTAATATTTATTAACCCACTCACACTAGGATAACAAATAAACCTAGATAAAAACCATATACTTCTATTTATATAATTTAAAACACTAAATTTATTAACAATATCCACTTTATCTCAAGAACCAAAAGATAGTAATAATCTCATAAAAATTAATAAAGGAACAATTAACTTTATAGAAATTGGTAAAAAAAAATCTACATTAAATAAACAAAACAATCCCTGGAAAATATAACCACTCCACAAAGCTCCTATTGCCAACATAGTTATAGGGAAAATCATATTTACATCATTATCCCTTATATTTGTATACACATCAGAACTTTCATTACCTCAAATAATGTAAAAAGAAAAACGCAAAGAATACAAAACAGTTAAACAGACCCCTAAACCCCCCAAAAGAAAAGTAACCACATTTATATGTCCCGTAATTAAACTTTCAATAATCAAATCTTTAGAATAAAACCCAGCAAGAAAAGGCATACCACACAAAGCTATATTAGCAATATTTAAAAATATAGTTGTAACAGGTAATAATTTAGATACATTATTAATCTGGCGCATATCTTGTTTACCCCTAAAACAATGAATAATATTACCCCCGCATATAAATAACAAAGCCTTAAATATAGCATGAGTATAAAGATGAAATAAAGCTAATATAGGTATACCTAAACTCAAAGATATTATTATAACTCCTAATTGTCTTAAAGTAGATAAAGCAATAATTTTCTTCATATCATATTCCCATAAAGCACATACTCCAGACATGATAGTAGTTATAATAGAAATATAAACTATAAATCTTCTAAACCAAGTATACAATCTTAAATACTTAAAAAATCGAATAAATAAAAATACCCCAGCAGTTACCAAAGTAGAAGAGTGGACTAAAGCTGACACAGGTGTAGGAGCTGCTATAGCAGCTGGCAGCCAGCTGCTAAAAGGAATCTGAGCACTTTTAGTTATACCAGCAATTATAATAAAAAAATTAACAAATATAAACCCATTAAAATCTCATAAACATAATATATTTCAATGACCTAATGTGATCATTACAGAAATAGCTCTTAAAATAAAACAATCCCCTACCCGATTTATTAATACAGTTAATATTCCAGCAGCTAAAGATTTATTATTCTGATAATAAATCACAAGACAAAAAGAAACTAAACCTAACCCATCCCAGCCTAATAATAAAGAAACTAACCTAGGGATAAAAATCAAAAAATTTATAGATAATACAAATAATAAAACAGTAAAACTAAAACGAAGTAAATTTACTTCCCCTCTTATATAAGAAATAGTAAAAATTATAACACACCCAGCAATAAAACAAACCAAACCCCTAAATCTACATCTTATTCAATCAATAACTAAGTCAAAATCTACCCTCCTTCTCATACAATTTACTATCTCCCACCTTAACAATAAACAAATATTATTAATACACAAATAAATTAACATTAAACATATAAAAAAAAACCACCTAAATAATATAAGACTTAAACACAACTCAACACCTATTAATTGAAACATAGTAAAGTAAACAAAATTTATCTATAAACCCACAATCTATTATTTTAACATTAAACTAACTTTACTAAAACAAAACAACTTTATTTAAATACCCCACATTTAATATAAAAAATAATATAGGGTAAAAATGTAATAATAAAAGCAAATACTCATTACAAGTATTAACAAAACTACTATTTAAAAATCTTATAACACCTCCATGTTGAGTGCTCACAAACATAACTAAATTGTATAAACCTCCAACAAAAACTATTAACAAAATAATAATAATAAACCAACTACTATACAAATATATAGAACAAAACAATATAACCTCACTAATCAAATTAACATTAGGAGGAGCACCTATATTAGCAATACAAAACAAGAACCATCATAAACATATAATTGAATTAACATTAATTATACCACCACAAAGAAATAATCTACGACTTTTAAGTTTTTCATACATTAGATTAGCTAAACAAAACAAACCAGAAGAACAAAATCCATGAGATACTATTATTAATATAGCCCCTTCTCACCCCCATATAAATTTTCTTAAAGCACCCGCAAGTATAACCCCTATATGACCAACAGAAGAGTATGCAATTAAAGACTTAATATCACTTTGACCAACACAAATAATAGCAGTAATAACACCTCCTCATAAACAAACAATCATAAAAACTTGAGTAAAAATAAATTCACTTAAAAAAAATACTCTTAATATTCGTAAAATTCCATAACCTCCTAATTTTAATAAAACTCCAGCTAAAATTATAGACCCTGCAATAGGAGCCTCTACATGGGCTTTAGGTAATCATAAATGCACAGAAAATATAGGTAATTTAACCAAAAAAGCTCCCATAATACCCAAAAACAATAAACCCCTCACATCATATAAAACTATTATATTATTAATATAATATACTAATAGTATATTAAAAGAACAATATAAATCTCCTAATATAAGTAAACTAACTAACAATGGTAACGAAGCAGTAATAGTATATAATATTATATAAATACCTGCTTGTAAACGCTCAGGCTGATAACCTCAACCAATAATTAATATCAAAGTAGGAATTAAAGAAATTTCAAAAAAAATATAAAAATAAAGAGTATGAATACATAAAAAATAAAAAATAACCACCAAAGATAAAACTGACACCATAATAGAAAATAATCAATTCTTATTATAAATAAATTTAACTGAATAATAACTAGCCAAAAATATTAAACCTCTAATTCATAATGTTAAAACAATCAAAACACCTCTTATCCTATCACAATATAAGTATTCTGTGAATAATAAGCCCCATACATCAACTCTTAAATATTTTAAACATAAAAAAGTTATAAATATTATAAACCAAAAACGAACCTCTCAAATTATAAAATTAATCATTATTAATAGTACAATCGATCTAAATAATAATCCTATAATTTATATAACCTTAATGAACTAACGTAATCATTCCCATGTGCCCGAATTAAACTAACTAATAAAGATAAACCCAATCTAGCCTCACAAACTCCAAAAACAACAATAATTATTATAATTCTATAATCACTTCTTAAAACCCCTCAAGTTAATAAAAAAGAAAAAATAATACCTAACATTAAAATCTCAAAACTTAACAAAATATTTAAAATATGCTTTCATTGAAATAGTAAAACAAAAAATCCTCTAACATAAATAAAAATACCTAATAATAATTCTCCTCTTATAATCATAACTAATAAGTTATAGTAGTTTAGAATAAAAACATTGGTCTTGTAAACCAAAATCAGATTAATATCTCTATAACTAAGTTTTTAAGTGAATTGAACACTTCTAGAAAATTTTCAAGATTTTCTTTTCCCAGCAAAACCTACCTAATAATCTAAAATATATAATCATAACAACTCAAAAAATGGACGAACCAAAAATACTCTAAACCAAAAAATACTCAAAACACGTCCAATACTCTCATAAGGGTACTCTACAGGACATCCTCCAATCCAAGTCAATAAAAAAAAACAACCGACCATTATCCAAAAATTGATTTGTATAAAAACATTATAACAACTACCACGACAACCTCCAACATGTAATAAAGGCAAAAAAAACAAAACACAAATAGATATTACTAACCTTACAACACCCCCTAATTTACTAGGAATTGAACGTAAAATTGCATAAGCAAATAAAAAATACCACTCAGGCTTAATATGTAAAGGAGTTACTAAAGGATTTGCAGGAATAAAATTTTCAGAATCTCCTAAAACATTAGGAAATAATAAACTAACTTCAATTAATAATAGTAATATTACAAAAAAACCAAACAAATCTTTATAAGAATAATATTGATGAAAAGGAATTTTGTCTAAATCACCATTAATACCTAAAGGATTATTTCTCCCTCTTTGATGAAGAAATAAAAGATGTAAACACACTATAGCAATTAAAACAAAAGGAAGCAAAAAATGAAAACAAAAAAATCGACTTAAAGTAGCATTATCAACAGAAAATCCTCCTCAAATTCAATATACAATTATTTCACCTACATAAGGAATAGCTGATACTAAATTAGTAATTACAGTAGCTCCCCAAAAAGACATTTGACCTCAAGGTAGTACATACCCAACAAAAGCAGCACCTATAACTAAAAATAATAAAACTACTCCAATATTTCAAGTTTCCACTATAACATATGAACCATAATAAATACCACGAGCAACATGAAAATACAAACAAATAAAAAAAAAAGAAGCTCCATTAGCATGGATATAACGTAAAACTCAACCATAATTTACATCACGTATAATATGAACCACAGAATCAAATGCCATCTCAACACATGAAGTGTAATGTATAGCCAAAAATAATCCCCTAGCAACCTGAATAGCTAAACATAAACCCAATAAAGAACCAAAATTTCACCACACTGATAAATTCACAGGGGCTGGTAAATCAACAAGAGCACCATTTACAATTTTTAAAACAGGATGATTTTTACGTAATGAACTAAGCATACTACTTAAACTTAAATACCCGAAGAGGTCCTTCACAATAATAACAAATTTTTACAACACTAATTAAAACAAATAATAAAATTACCCCTAATAATAAATAACATAAAAAATTATCATATATTATAATTATACTTATCCCTCCTATTCTTCTACACCTATAATTAAACAAAGTAAAATCCTTTATATCTGTAACACTAGTTCCTTTTATAACAAACAAATTTATTATAACAAAAGCCAAAAAAATAATAAAGAAATAAAANAAAACTTTACTTGACAAAAAAATCAAATTTGGTACCAACCTAATTACATATATAAATATAACCAATAAACCACCAATATAAACCAAAAAAAGCAAATAACCATATCAAGAAAATGTAATTATTCCAACTAACCCTCTTACACATAAAGCTACCATTATAAGTATAAAACCTAATCTTAAAGGTTGAATTACTATTAAACAAATACTACTCAAAGAAAATCCTACAGAAATCATAAATAATAATCTCATTTCAAAAGGTAAGAATCATACTCAATCTTTAACTTCCAATGTTAATATTTTAACTAAACTACCTTATGTTAATTTACTAAATAAATATATACTACTAAAAAAACTAAAATGTTAAGAACCCTGGGTAAATAACTTTTCCAAATTAAATACATCAACAAATCATATCGATACCGAGGATATCTCGCACGAACTCAAATAAATAATCATGCTACACCACTAACCAAAAAACATAAACTAACTCCTCACAGACCAACAAAAATAACACCCCCAAAAAATAACCTTACAACCAACACTCTTATAAACAAAATATTACTGTATTCAGCCATAAATAAAACAGCAAAACCTACACCTCCATACTCAACATTAAATCCTGAAACAAGCTCAGATTCACCTTCCGCAAAATCAAAAGGAGCTCGATGTGTTTCAGCTACACAAGATACAAATCATATTATTATTATCAAAAAATTAATTAAAAATCCTCAAACAAAAATTTGATATTTTATAATTATTCTTAATCTTATTCTACCTACTAATAATAAACACCTTAATAAAATAAGTGATATCCTTACTTCATAAGAAATTCTTTGAGCAACAGCTCGTACAGAACCTAATAAAGCATACTTAGAATTTGAAAATCAACCAGCCCCTATAACACTATAAACACCTAATCTAGATACACATAAAAATAATAATATTCTTAACCCTCCTATACTACAAACAAAATAATTACTATATAAAATTCATAAAACTAATCCCAAAAATAATCTTATAAAAGGACAAATTAAAAAAGGAAAAACATTAACTAAAGTTGGTTTAATTAATTCCTTACTAAATAATTTTACTGCATCAGCCAAAGGTTGAGGTAAACCTATTAAACCTACTTTATTAGGACCCTTACGCAATTGAAAATACCCTAATCCTTTACGCTCTAATAAAGTAAAAAAAGCAACCGCCAAAAGTGCACAAATAAATGCAACAACCCTAGATAATAACTCAACTAACATTACTAAGAAGAATAATTAATCTATTCCCTAATAGGAGCTTAAATCCTATGCACTGTTCTGCCATCTTAGTAAATTACAAAGTAAGATTTATAATCTTATAAAATAAACCTAAATTATTCACATAATTCTGCCAACTTTGTATTATAATAAATAAATTTAATTATCCTTGGTCCTCTCGTACTAAAAGAAATATTAATCAATTTAAAAGATAGAAACCAACCTGGCTCACGCCGGTCTGAACTCAGATCATGTAAAGTTTTAAAAATCGAACAGATTTACCTATTAAAGCTTCTGCACCTTAAGGTTACTTTAATCCAACATCGAGGTCGCAATCTTGTTTTTCAATAAGAACTCTCTAAACAAATTACGCTGTTATCCCTATGGTAACTATATTATAAGCAAAAAAATATTGGTTACTTTATCCAACAACATTAAGTTTAAGGAAGTTACTTATATACTTTTATTCCTCAATCACCCCAATTAAAATTTATATTTCACCTCACTAATATTAATGACAAACATAAAATTATAAGCTCATTAGGGTCTTCTCGTCCCTTTAAAAAATTCAAGCTTTTTCACTATAAAAATTAAATTCTAAAAAATAAAGTAGAGACAGATTAACCTTCGTCAAACCATTCATTCTAGCCTCAAATTATAAGGCAAATTATTATGCTACCTTAGTACAGTTAAAATACCGCAGCTGTTAAAAATTAATCACCGAGCAGGCCCGACTCTTTATATATAAATAACAAAGAGACATGTTTTTGATAAACAGGCGAGATTAACATTTGCCGAATTCCTTTACCCTACTTCCTTTTAATATATAACATAAACTATTTACATCTATAACATTATAAAACCAATAAAATAATATCAAATACTCATACTAACATTATAAATATTTATAAAATAATTAATAAACATTTATTAGATACCAACCTGAATTTAAATTTATAAAAGAAAATTTAAACTACTTTTAAAGAAAAACGTTATTAATTCTACTTAAATTATACTCCTACACAACAATTCTATAAATATACATGAAGCTTATCCCCCATGTAATAAACTAATATAAATATAATTTTTTATTATATTTATATTATAATACTTAAATATTCTACCCTAATAAACTAGCTATCATAGAAATCGATAAACATTTCATTACCACTTAACAGTCATTATATAACTATACAACGTTAACATATCCCCATCAAGTAAATCCTTCTACTTCGAGATATTACTATAAAATAACTACAATCATTAATCCATTATACAAAAGGTACGAAAATAAATAACTACTAAAATACAATTAACAATTTTCCTTTACAGTACTTTCTACCACATATATTTCTATACTACTTATACTCAATAAACAATCAATTTACATTAAACAACCTTTTTTATATATAACAATACTCATAATATTATAAAAATATACTTTTAAAAAGTAATAAATCTATTAAATAGAAAGAATTTTATTTTTACATAAACAAACATTTACGAGAGAGTAATATACTCATTCATAGATTTACAATCTACCGACTTTAATCGACCATCCCGTACAAGATTTAAACACATATATTTATTAAAGACCTTGAAAGCCCTCAGTTTATTTTAACTTAAAACCTTAATATTTTATTTAAATTATATTAAACCCCTTGTTTGGAAAACAAACATACTACTTATACTAATAAAATATTCTTAGCACACAACATTTAAACGTGCCCTAAAAGATTGAAAACCTCATGTGCTCACTACACTATAAGAATTACTTACTTATTTAAGACATTTAATTTTACACTTTAAGTATATATATATAATAAACATTATTAAATTTATATATTGTTTATTATACATTACTCGAAATATATTATTTTTATACTCTCTAACTCTATTGCGCCGTGTATATAATTTACTCTAAACATCCTTTTAGCATATAACATTAGGTCTAGATTAACTGAGGTCCATAAAAAACACATAGAAAGAGACTACATTTGAAATTAAGAACACAACACTCTTTATAAAATAATAATTAATTATTATAAACATTAATAAAATTAAATGTGATAAATTATTAATTTTTATATTTTAAATAAGTAGTATTTAATATTTTATTTTATAATAGAATATATATATATATACATATATTATAACAGTTCTAAATTTATTTTTCTACAGTAAAAAAAAGCTCCTCTAACCCCCCCATTTTAATTTACACTTTTATAAAAGCAAATTTACCCAATGAGCCAACTAAGCTATATAGCTTTTTTCTAAATAAACCAAAACTTCGTTTTATAAAAACGAAAAATTCAAATTAATATATTAATAAATAACATTCATATGACTCGAAATCCTTTTCACTTAGTAGAATTTAGCCCTTGACCTCTCACAGGATCTTTAGGGGCTATATTTCTAACCGTAGGTATAACTTCTTGATTCCATAATCATGGCGTAATTACAATATCTCTAGGTTTATTTTTAATTATAATAACAATATTCCAATGATGACGAGATATTATCCGAGAAAGAACTTTTCAAGGATTTCATACTCTAAAAGTATCTCTTRGGATACGAATAGGAATAATTTTATTTATTACATCAGAGGTCTGTTTTTTCTTCGCATTTTTTTGAGCCTATTTTCATAGTAGTTTAGCCCCTAATACAGAACTAGGAGCCTGTTGACCTCCTATCCACATTCACCCTCTAAACCCTTTTCAAGTTCCACTTCTAAATACAGCAATCTTACTAGCTTCAGGAGTTTCTGTAACTTGAGCCCACCACGCAATCATAAGAGGAAATCATAAAGAATCTACACAATCAATAATTCTTACAATCATTCTTGGATTTTATTTTACAGTATTACAAGCACAAGAATACATAGAAACCTCATTTTCTATTTCAGATAGAGTCTATGGTTCAACTTTTTTTGTAGCTACAGGATTTCATGGATTACATGTAATTATTGGATCCTTATTCTTACTTACATGCCTTTTACGTATTATATCCCACCATTTCTCAACAAATCACCACTTTGGTTTTGAAGCAGCAGCATGATATTGACATTTTGTAGATGTAGTATGACTAATTCTATACACCTGTATCTACTGATGAGGTTCTTAATATATGTATATATACTTAATGTAATAACAATAATATAGGTATTATACTTTATAAACAGAAGGCATGATTTGCAATCATAAAGAAAGATTTTTATCTTTAACACCACAGTGAAAAGCCAAATTAGAGGCATTTAACTGTTAATTAAAAAACTGTAATATTTATTACTTCACTGGCCAACACTGCGCCGGAATGAACGGATTATATTGATGTTATAAATTATAAGGGTCACCTTCTGTGTTTATGGTCTCAACTCTCATTTATTTACTAATTTTAATCGTTCTTAATTTAGTACTTCTACTTTTAGGTTTAACCATTAATAAACGCTCCTATGCAGATCGAGAAAAAAATTCCCCGTTTGAGTGTGGATTTGATCCTTCTGTATCTACACGTGCCCCTTTTTCTATACGATTTTTCTTACTAGCTGTTATCTTTTTAATTTTTGATGTAGAAATTATTCTTCTAATACCCTTAACCATAAATATTATAAATTCAAATACACATTGACCTTTAACTAGATCTATTTTTTTTATAATTATTTTACTAGTTGGGCTATACCATGAATGAAATCAAGGATCCTTAAATTGAATAAAATAAGCTCCATAGTAATAAATTTTCTACCTTATATATTTACTTCTAAAAT